CAGCTCGAAGGGTTCCCATTAGTATCTCTTTTTTATTTTTAGGAAGGAAAGGAAAAAAAACACCTAAACTCTAAACTAGATTAAAAAAGCTAATCAGTTATTTCTTCCACGGACTCGAGGATACCAATATTAGCACTGATGGTACGAAAATGTAATTCGCTATTCAAACAACTATTCAGAGTTCCTAGAGCTCTTTGTAAAGCTTGTTGAAAAACTTGCTGTCGTACCTGATTAACCGCTCCTTGTTGTTCAAAAAAAAGGGTTTCATTTTTGAAATTTTCTAATTGTTCCAAACTATCGCAAGTAGCATTAATCAAATTTATTTTCTCTCTTTCTATCTCAGAGTATCCATTCAGTCGATACTCATCTGCTTCCATTTCCACTTTACGTAATCGAGCCCGCGCTCTTTCGAGCTGTTCAGCGGCCCCTCTACATAATTCTTCTGAATTTCGAATAGTACTCAAGATCCTCTGTTTTCGCTTATCTAATAAATCATTTAATGAAAGTAGATTATCTTTACATTCATTTCACAACTCTCATATCTCTTCCCGAACCAAACATGAATCTTTTGATTCATTTAGCTCTCACGCTCAATTGTTTCTTTCTTTTGATGGACATTCCCATATCTTTGAATGGAATGAACCTATCCTCTCTTGAGCCTATCCTCTCTTTTCTGTTCGTATTCAAGGATATCGAAACTGATCCAACATCAGAATATTAGGATAGTAGGACTCTTAAGACCAGACAAAAAATAAAAAATTGTCAGCAAAGTTGTTTCTTTATTTGTTCTTTATTCACAAACTCTTTTTTCATCCAAAAAATTAAAAGAATTTATCTTTTTTATACAATACATAGGTCGTCGATTTGGCAGTGGATAAAAAAAGGGGTGGGGGAAGATACCCATCTTTCCTGTACCTGTAAATGGTTCAAATAAATTTATCCATATGAGTGTTATACATCAGATAAATTCCCAATTATTTATTTTTTTTTTTTTTTTTTCGGTATTTCGGTACTAATGTAGCGGTAGAAAGAGTACCGTGGTATGCTGTGCCTGGACTTCAAACAATTTATCTTTAACCATGTAAAAGACCTCAACATTATTGGTTGATAGAGAATCAAAGTGCATTTACCAATTAGTCACGAAATGCTATGGTTCTTAGATATGATTTCTGAATAAAATCCAATTACGAAGTAATTCGTCGAGATTGTGCACCCTTTTTCCTATTAAAAAAGAAAAAAAAAAAGAATACATAAATATAAAGAAAGTGCAGCCGGCGAAATCCAACCTATTCTTGAAATACACAACTCGCACACACTCCCTTTCCAAAAAAAATCAATACACCCAGCACGACGCTTAGATTTATTGGATTTGTTGCTAAAATATCGGTATTAAACTCGAAACTCCCAGCGGATGGCCAGTGTCCCACGGAAACAAAGGAATCGGTTATATTTTTCATATGCTCTCCTCTTATAGATAGGACTAACAAAGAACAGAGTTCTTTTTGTATCACTCCGCTCGCCTCCCCCCTTTTTTTACATTTTTATTCTACGATAAATTTAAACAAAAGGATTTGCAAATAAAAGAGCTAATGCCACGACCAGTCCATAAATTGTTAAAGCTTCCATAAAAGCCAGACTAAGCAATAAAGTACCTCGTATTTTACCCTCTGCTTCTGGTTGTCTCGCAATACCTTCTACAGCTTGGCCCGCAGCAGTACCTTGACCAACCCCAGGTCCAATAGAAGCAAGCCCCACAGCCAATCCAGCAGCAATAACGGAAGCAGCAGAAATAAGTGGATTCATGGTAATTTCCTCGAAAAAAAAAAAAGAAATGGTTAATGATACAACCAACCAATGAATTACTACTTAATCTTTATCCACTTCTTTTTCTACTTTTACTATTTACTTTACTATACTACCTTTTTACTTTACTAAAACTTATTTTACTTACTTCTTTTTTTTATTTTTTTTTTTTATTGATACTTATCACTAAAATCTATCGGGTCGAAGTAGCTAAAAACTCCAAAAGAATATTACTTAATTTTAAGAACTACTTCCATATATCGTTTTCTTTCTACCCATGATGGAGTTTTATGTAAATAGATACATACGGTTTTAGCCATTGTGTTTTCTTGTTTAGAAACTCTTATATTCTTTCATTCAATTAACAATCACAGAAAAATAGAAAAAGGACTGATATTTGAATCTATATAAATTATAAATGAAGTGGGCTAGAAAAAAAAAAGAGATAGGGATAATTCCTATCTAACTAGTAAATAACATATACTTTTTTTCCATAACGTAAACCACCTGCACTTTATTATTCTATTAATATTAAATCGTATTCTGTACATATATCTAGTAGGACCCCCCCCCAATCCTTCTTTTTCTTACAAACTCTGCAATATCATCTATCTTTCTTCATATATACAATACATATATTAGCTATTTTAATTTTCTTCTCCAGCCCTGTGGATTATATTGAACCCCGCATTGCTTTAATTGGGATAAGCTTAAAAAACTATTTCGAAAGTTAGTCAATGATGACCCTCCATGGATTCACCTATATAAGCCGCAGCCAAAGTTGCAAAAATAAGAGCTTGAATACCACTTGTAAATAATCCAAGAAACATGACAGGTATAGGAACTACTGAAGGCACTAAAGAAACAAGAACAACAACTACTAATTCATCAGCCAATATATTCCCGAAAAGTCGAAAACTAAGAGATAAAGGCTTTGTAAAATCTTCTAGGATATTAATTGGTAAAAGTATTGGAGTTGGTTGAATGTATTTACCGAAATATCCCAATCCTTTTTTGCTAAGACCCGCATAGAAATATGCCACTGACGTGGGTAAAGCTAAAGCAACAGTAGTATTTATATCATTCGTGGGCGCAGCTAACTCCCCATGAGGTAACTTTATGATTTTCCAAGGTAAAAGAGCACCTGACCAGTTAGAAACAAAAATAAATAGGAACATCGTTCCAATAAATGGAACCCAAGGACCATACTCCTCTCCAATCTGAGTTTTGCTCAAGTCTCGAATAAATTCAAGGACATATTCGAAGAAATTCTGCCCGTCGGTCGGAATGGTTTGTGGATTCCGAACAGCTATGATGGCTGAACCTAATAAAATAGCAATTACAACCCAAGAAGTGATAAGTACTTGGGCATGAATTTGTAAACCTCCTATTTCCCAATATAAATGCTGGCCTACTTCTACACCTGACATATCGTATAACCCTTTGAGTGTTTTAATGGAACATAGTATAACATTCATATTGCCCTATAATAGAAATCGAACTTATAAAAAGGAATTATTTTGATTCAACCATATCTTTCTCAATTCATCTACCTTCATTCATGAATAGGAATCGTACATTATATTTAGGATACCAAGAAATTACATAAAAAAAATACCAATCATTTTTTATTCAATATTCAAAACATAGTTCAAAAATGCAAACCAAAATAATAAACAATCAAGGAAATACATGGAGTTCAACAAAAAGGAACTAATCTTCTTCTTCTTTTTCTTAACTATTAAATTATAAGATAATCAACCTTTTTTTATATAACTATTTCGGCCCTCCAAAATTGCGGATACTAATTTGGTAAGAATCAATCGAATCGATGCTATAGCATCATCGTTGGCCGGAATAGAAATATCTGCAAGATCTGGGTCACAATTTGTATCGATTAAACAAATCGTCGGAATGCCCAAAATGACACATTCTCGAAGAACCGTATATTCTTCTTGCTGATCAACGATAATTACAATATCGGGCAATCCCGTCATATATTTGATCCCGCCCAGATATGTTTGCAAGGTGGATAACTTTCTCTTCAACATTGCTGCATCTCCTTTTGGGAAACGGGCGAGTTTCCCCATTTTTTGTTCCGCTCTTAAGTCCCTGAACTTCTGAAGTCTTGTTTCTGTAGTAGACCAATTCGTTAACATACCACCAAGCCATTTTTTATTAACATAATGACATCGAGCCCTTATTGCTGCTGATGCTACTAAATCCGCTGCTTTATTTTTGGTGCCAACGATTAAGAAGTTTTTTCCCATACTTGCTGCATCAAAAACTAAATCGCAGGCTTCTGATAAAAAACGAGCAGTTATAGTAAGATTTGTAATATGAATACCTTTACGCTTTGCAGAGATGTAAGGAGCCATTCTAGGATTCCATTTCTTAGTACCATGACCAAAATGAACTCCTGCTTCCATCATCTCTTCCAAATTTATGTTCCAATATTGTCTTCCCATTTTGCCACACTTTCTCTTTTTTTTTTTTTTAGGGATTCAGTAACCTGTGAAATAAATAATTGTTCCGACGGAACCTTATACCAGGATTGACCATTGATCTACGACCAAAATCATGAATTTATTTTAATTATTTATTTTTCGTTGATTACCAAATCCATAATCGGACCAGAGAATTCAAGTAAAAAGAATGAACCTCTTGTTAGGAATTACTAAATCATGTATCATGTAAATGATTGGTCTGATGTCCCATGGAAATGGTTTGGGACGCAAGAACAAAAAAAAATTCTCAAAATTCTCTATAGTGTAACAAAATATCTCTCATCTCCAATTCGAATAGATTCTTCCTTCTTATTTTCAAATGAATGTTTTTATCTTGCTTTGAACGATGTACTAATTTTTTGAATCCAGTACCAACCGGTATAATCCCCCCCAGAACAACGTTCTCTTTCAGCCCTTTCAACCAATCAATACGACCTCGTAGAGCAGCTTTTGCTAAAACTCGAGCAGTTTCTTGAAAACTCGCTTCGGATATGAAACTTTGAGTATTCAGAGATGACTTCGTTATTCCCAATAAGATTGCCCGATAACAGATCGCTTCGTCCAAAACACGCCCTGCTCGCTCTGCTCGCAACAATCCAATCAGTTCCCCAGGTGAAAAAACATTAGACATTCCATCTTCTGAAACCAACACTTTTGATGTTACTTGACGTACAATAATCTCTATATGTCTATTATGGATCTGTACCCCCTGGGATCGATAAACCTTTTGGATCTTATTAACCAAAGAGATACGACTTTGTGCTATGGTTAGTTCAGCTCCAATCAAGAATCCCCAGGGTATCCCAAGAAGCCTTCGGCTACGTTCGTCCCAACCTTGAACTCTCCCTTTGAGGTTCATTGATATTGAATCAATTGAACGAACTTCTAAGATTTGTTCCACTTTTGGAAGACCTTGCGTGATATCGCCGGATCTCGATTTTTCATATATAAATGTAATTAATGTATCTCCTTCATAAAGGGTTTCCCCATAATGGCCATGAACAGTTGCTCCCGGAGTGACCAAATAGGGCTTAGCTGATCTTATAACTAAAGAGTCAACATGAACAATGAAAATTTGACCAGATTTTTTTATGCGTGATCCGTATTTCAATAGACATAAATTTTCACAAAGAAAGAGGCCAAGGCTAATTATTGTCCATGCCTCTTCACAATAATCGTGATGGAGAAAACACCAATTAAAATGGAATAAATTCCAAATGATGTTACTACACGGATCGGGATTATAAATCCTACTATTTTCATCTAGGAAACAGTATTGAAATTGAAGTACTTGGAAAGTCTGTTGAAAATTGTCAAGTTCAAGTAACAAATAGTTCTTTAAAAAGATTTGATTATAAGTTATTAAATAGTAAGATAAACAAGGATTCGCTATTTTAGATACAATAGTACCTAAGGGACCCAACAAATCCCTAATTGGATTCATGGGATCCGATTCTTTTGTCGCATTATTATATCTCGAAGTATTGAAGGGGCCAATTCGAGAACAATTGGATGATGACAAAATTCGGAAACATTGGCATTCCTTATTTCGATTCAACAACGTACCAAGAGTTCCCTGATGTTGGGGAAATGATTGAGTCTTTGCCTTGGAATTAAAAGGATTTATATTGGTACGATCTAATCCAATATTGTAAATCAATCCTGAACCTGACGTATCATACTTTTTTACGATATACGAAATAGTGTACTTTACTAACTCAATTCTGATGAAATCACGAAGCAGATCATTTGCCCTTATTTCAACAAAGGAAGCATGAACCTCTTCTTTTATAAAACCCCTTTTTTCTTGGTCCCAATTCAATACTAAGCAAGCCCGAACTAATTGAATACTTGTGTGAGAAATTCCTCGAATTGACTTGCTATTTCCATAAAGTATATAATTGACAATTCGAAGTTGTACATTATCCTTTTCTTGCAAGAGATCCTGAGGGAAAAGTGTTGCTAAATTTATCCCATCGGATATTTCATATGGGACTACGGGCCGAACCAAAACAAAATACTTTTTTTTTATAGGTGTGATCCGTTGAACATAGATCCAATTTTTAAATTTTTTTGATCCCTTATAATTTTTTTTTTCCATTCCTGGTGGTATCAAAATGCCGCTGTGCCTAGATATTTTATCCGCCTCTCCAGGAAAATGAATATCTCCAGAAAAAATTTTCAGTTCAATACTCTTTTTTTTTCTCTCCACTCGGACTAATCCACCTACTCGGCTTCTTGTATTTATATTTAAAACAAGTCGTGTATCTACTCCAACGATACTATTGTTTCGGACCATTATGGGCGAAGATCCGGGGAAGATATGCACTTCCTCGGGAATGAAAAAAAATAGATCTACTCTCATTTGCATTTGGTATTTCGGACTAAATTCTTTTGCTCCTCGATACTCAATCAAATCCTCTTTTTTTACGATTGAATCTACTTCGACAATCCCATATTTAATAATTCCCGAACTGCTTCTTCTGTATCGCGGATCATCAAAATAAGCAAGAATACTATTTTTACGTAAAATACCATTTATAGGTATTTTAATAGAAATACAAAAAGAGGGTATTAGTTTCTTTTCTCGTTCTTGATCATATTGTAAGGGAATCACGAATCTATTTCTTCGCTTTTTCGCCAAGGAATCATCGGAATTCTCTTGACAAATAGAGGGATCTATGAGATCCCAATGACCATTGGATATGATTCGATAAGGTTTTGAATACTCAAAGATTTGCCCATCCTTTTTACTTTTACCAAAAGTATCCAACAATTTATGTCTTACTTGATCATTAGTCAAATCAAAGATATATCTTTCTTCGACAGAAAAAGAATTAGAATTCATTTGATCTTGATCCTTGTGGAGTGAAAAAGACACTATACTGGATCTGCATAGACCTCCTGCTAATATCCATAAATGACTTGTTTTTGGTACTAGATGAACATTACTATACGGATATTCGGGCGCATGATGCACATCAGTACTCCAGTGCATTTCTCCTTCTGACTCAGAATAAATATGTTTTAGAACCCTCTCCTTAAAATGAAAAGTGGACGTTCCGGCACGAATCTCGGCAATCACTTGTTCCGATTCTACATATTGATAATTTTGAACTAAAATCAAACTTTTTGTTGGAATATTAACATTATGTATAATATCTCGACTCTCAATAGTTACATACAAGTC